CGGATCGTTAGATAAGAATCCGAAGATGAACAGAGAAACAAAAAATATCACTACTGTGTAAACGAAGAGTTTGAGAGTAAGCATTACACAATCTCCAAGATTTTTTTTTTTGAAAAAAGGAAATAGATTGCCCATTTTTTATCACATACACTATTTTGACATAACGCCCCAAAAAATGAAGTCTTTTCTTGAAAAAAAAAAACAATTTTCACGAATTTATTTGGAATACAAGAAAAGAAAGATTCTGATTCCTTCATTACCAAAAATTTGTGGCCATATCCATTGTTGGGTATTGTGGGGGTCCTTAGAAAGTCCTTGTTTACTGGAAGGTCAGAACGAGGAAATAAGTTGATCAAAATTTATCACCGCGGTCATTCAATTCAATATACAAGAATTTCCATTTTTGAATCGAGGGTTCATAATGTAAAACTTATCTGATCTTATCAATTTTTAGAATTTTTTTGGATAAATCATGAATTTTGCAGAGTAGTAAAGATTTTATCGAAAACTTACAGCGGCTTGCCAAACAAAGGCTAAGAGAAAAAATAGTACAGGTATGACAGGCATAACATCTACGATGGGATTGAAAAAGGCATAAGCCTCGGGCAGTTTGGCGAAGAAAAAACTACTCGAATAAAGGGTAGAATTAAGACAGATACAGATTAAACTAAAGATATTAAGCATAACAAACATTTCATTCTTGTAGATTAGAAAATTTGATTTTGGTTGAGTTTTTTTTATGAGGGAAAAAATGAAAAGGCGGGTCAAAAAATCCTTCCTTTTCTTCGAACTCTCCCCAATCCAAAATCTTTCCTTTCATTCTCAAATGAGAATACAAGGAATTATAGTTTCATACAATATCTTAATTGAATTTTATGTAATGATCAATAATTTTTTTATTCTATATTTACATGTGTTGAATCCTAGCAACAATGTATTTCATATGTATTTGGGTTGGGATTGACGAATGACCAATACCAATATTAGTCTTTATTAGTGTCGAATATAAATCTAAATGGGGCGTGGCCAAGCGGTAAGGCAGCGGGTTTTGGTCCCGTCACTCGGAGGTTCGAATCCTTCCGTCCCAGATCGTCTTCATCAGAAACGAAAGATTCTTCTCTTTAACAACTTTTTGGATATAATGTGATCCAACCCTCTGTTCTGAATTCTAGGAATAATTCTACGAATTATATCTTTTCTTTCGTTTGGTTTCTCACAAACGCGATCGAGTGCACGGGTAGAAATAAAGATATTTCTTTTAATTCCCAATTCTTTTTTGAATTGGGGGAGCATTCCCATTCAGAGTATGCTTGTACTACTCATATTCATATTGAAGTTAGTTACTTATGGAAGCTTTGTGTTCCATATCCGTGAAATGGGAATTATAACATGATGCATTCTGAATCGAAATGGAAAAGGCCCTTTTTTCTATTCCATTCCCAAGGGGGCCTAAAGAAAAATAAATAGTGTATCCCAATTCCACACTTTATTTTATGTGGAGACTAAAGATTACGTAGTTTTTGGTATTAATTTCATTTCATGGTTCGTCTTAAAACTTCTAAGAAAAAAAAAAAATAAGAAAAACGAATTAATCTGGATCCCATTTTTTGAATTTGATCTTATTCAAATGAATATCAATGTAATGTAACGATTGGATGGATGAAAATTTATATATTCTGTGGAATTGGCGGAAAGATTTTGAAACCTGAAGTAAAACAAAATCTGTCTGTATACTGTATAATATAATAATATAAAAATAATATAAATATAACAAGATAATAAAAAAAAAAAGAACAAGTCCTATATTATATAATTATATATATATTATTGTATTGTTCAGTAACAGCGGTCCTTTGGTTAAGTCAATAAGGGTCTGTGATTCTTTAAATATCCATGATTACCTCCGGTAAGAATTGTTCGTTGTATATGATGGATACGAAAAGATTAGATTCTTCTTATTCTTGATTCTTATTTTCTCTTTCAGATGAAAGAAAGAATTGAAAGAAAAAATAACGACTTTAATCTTACCTTACACGAGACCTTTTCTATTCCATACTCATGAAAACAAAAAAGGATTTGAATCTTCATTTTTATGAACCCTTGGTACTCGAAGAAGTGTGAAAAATCTATATTATAAAGAAACTTCTGGCCTTTTCGAGTCATTGAAATAGTTTATATTTGGTTAATAACTGATTTTGTTCCGGAATTTCCAATCCATCCGGGATTAGATTGGAAATCTATTAAAGGCTGTTCTTTTTAAGTTTAGAATTTTTTTGTTCGAGAAAAATGGGATCCTTTTCATGATTCACCACCCCGAACAATCCGTTGAAGATGTAAATAAGACTTAAGTAAATTCGTTTATTCGTCTTTTTGAGAAATCTGTTTCATTCATATGATAGAATATGGGGTGAAATAACTTAAATCCTTTCTAAGACTTTTCCGGATAACTATTTATCTATCCATAGATACATAAAAGGTATTTATATACCGTTGAGCCAATGACTATTCATGATTCCATCTTGAATCAATTCCATACCGGTTCGAAATTGAATTAGGGGAATGTTATGGTAAAACTTCGTTTGAAACGATGTGGTAGAAAGCAACGTGCGACTTGAAGGACATGATTCGTTGTGGATTCTTACATCCACCATTTTCTATAGGAATGAAGATGCTCTTGAATCGACATAGTTTATTCTGTTCTTGCTAGGAACCTAATTTGTGTTGGGTTGGTAAATAGGAATAGTACACGATGGAGCTCGAGCAAAAAGTATTGATTCATTTATCGGGAGGAAGAATCTAGGGTTAGTAACAATAAATAAGTTAGACCAACTTTGTAAGTATATCTTCAATATAGAAATCGAAGGGTTAAAATCCGAACAAGTTTGAAATGAAAAATGAAATAAAAAAAAGTCAAACAAATTTGTTGGAATTAGGAAAACTTTTTCGATTCAAATTAAAAGTGTATTATATTACAAGGGAATCAATCATTCGTATTATCTTTCTATAGAAAGAAATAACAAAAAAAAAAGAAAGGTAACTAGTATCTATTTTGGGTAATTATTTACCCAAAATTCATACTTTTTTATTGTTGTTGTGCCAATCCAACACAAATCCTTATTTGATTTACTTACTAATTAATTGAATTTGTTCTCTCAACATTCCACTCATATTGACAATGGTGTATCGAACAAATATAATTTGATCGTAGATAAATGGATCCATTTATTCCGACCCCTGTTGGTTTTTCCTTTACTTCAGTCAAATGATGGGTTTGCTGGATTTACTGTTATACAATACAAGATGTATTTTCTTAACGAAAATCAAAAATTTTTAGAAAACGGGTGGTCTGTATAAATTTTGATATTTCTATTGGAAATCCGTTGTTTTTTAATCCGATCTGCTCATTTTGTTATTTTGGTGTTTATAATTGATCCTCAAATTTTTCCTTTATATTTCTTGTTAGTTCAATAGTTTGACGTAGTTGTACAGTGCAATTCAATTTATTTTTTTTTTTTTCGATCGTATCTACATATCATATTTGTCTGGGTTGCTAACTCAACGGTAGAGTATTCGGCTTTTAAGTGCGACTATGATCTTTTACACATTTGGATGAAGCAACGAATTCGTCCAGACTATTGGTAGAGTCTATAAGACCGCGACTGATCCTGAAAGGTAATGGGTGGAAAAAACAGCATGTCGTAATAATAAGAAGAAAATAGAGTTTCTTCTTATATTCATTTTTAGTAGAATTTTGAGTTGATTCCTACCGGATTATTCCCATTTTTTTTTTTTGGGGGGGGGAGACAAAAGAAATTCACATTTACAGTTGGGTCTAGTGAATAAATGGATAGAGCCCCACGGCTCCAATTCTGGTAAAAAAAAGCAACGAGCTTCTATTCTTATCTTAATTTGAATAATTACCCGATCTAATTAGACGTTAAAAAAAAATTAGTGCCTGATGCGGGGAAGGGTTCTCCTGTGAGTGGTCCTTTTATTCTTTTTTTTTGTTTTTTTAAAAAATCCTAACTATTCTCTATTATGGATTGGAAACGAATGTGTAGAAGAAACAGTATACTGACAAAAAGAATTTGTTCCAAAGTCAAAAGAGCGATCGGGTTGCAAAAATAAAAGATTTTTGAACCTCTGGGAATTATAACGAAGATAAACCCATTGGATAGAAGAGGAGAGGAAAAATATCTGTTGATTGGACTACCTGTTTCCGGGGTATATATTTTTTGCCATACATAATACATACTCTGTTCTGACCATATTGCACTATGTATAATTTGATAACCAAGAAATGCCTACTGTTTCTGGTTAAAGTAGAAATGTAAGTCAATGGAAGAATTACAAGGATATTTAGAAAAGGATAAATCTCGGCAACAACACTTCCTATATCCGCTACTCTTTCAGGAGTATATTTATGCACTTGCTCATGATCATGGTTTAAATGGTTCGATTTTTTACGAACCTGTCGAAGTTTTTGGTTATGACAATAAATCTAGTTTAGCACTTGTAAAACGCCTAATTACTCGAATCTATCAACAGAATTATTTGATTTCTTCGGTTAATGATTCTAACCAAAAGAGGTTCATTGGGCATAACAATTTTTTTTATTCTCATTTTGATTCTCAAATTATATCAGAAAGTTTTGCAATTATTGTAGAAATTCCGTTCTCGCTGCGATTAGTATCTTTTTTCGGAGAAAAAAAAGAAATACCAAAATATCATAATTTACGATCAATTCATTCCATTTTTCCCTTTTTAGAGGACAAATTATCGCATTTAAATTATGTCTCAGATATACTAATACCTCATCCCATCCATATGGAAATCTTGGTTCAAATTCTTCAATGCTGGATTCAAGATGTTCCTTTTTTGCATTCATTGCGATTCTTTCTTCACGAATATCATAATTGGAATAGTCTTCTCATTACTCATAAAAAATCTATTTGTATTTTTTCAAAAGAAAATAAAAGACTATTTCGGTTCCTGTACAA